TGATTATTGATCAATAATCATAGTGGAATCATTCCTTGATAGAGATAGGAGACATAATTTACATGGATATAGTAAGTCTCGCTTGGGCTGCTTTAATGGTAGTCTTTACATTTTCCCTTTCGCTCGTAGTATGGGGGAGGAGTGGACTCTAGAGACACTACCATAATTGTAAATTGATTTATATTATATAAACCTATATTATATCTGTATACAATATTGGATAGTGTGTAGAAAAAACTATAGATATTATATTTATATTTCTACACACTATCTCATCATTTCTTCAATTATTGACAAGAACTAATAATTCTAGTTTCATTAAAATTAATTATTTTGACTGGCTGTTTTTACGTAAATGATAAGTAAAAAAGCGGTAGGAACTAGAATGAACAGTGTAGTAGCAATAAATGCGAGAATATTAACTTCCATAATCTCATTTTTTTTTGTTTCGCAATAACTCGGGATCTAATCCCATAGAGATGAAAAATTTGATTCCTGTAAATTCAATAAGTTAATTGTATCCTGATGATGCCAAATGGATCAAAATATTATGAATAACAATAGATCTAATCTATCAAATCAATTAATTGTCGAGAATTTAATAGTATAACATAGGAAGACTTTTTATCCATACTAAATCAAAAATTCAATTTCTAATCCAATTCCAATATAGAATGCTATTGAATTTTTCGTCCTTTTCCATTCTTTCTTTTCTATAACCTACCTTCTTCGTTCTACTTACTTAATACAGACAATTAATTTAAGTATCCGACGAGGTATCAGATGACCGGTATTCAATGGGTCAGGTCACACCTAAGACCCAAACAATATAAGTGAGATGGAAAAAGGACGGATTAAAAGATCTAATATTCCAACAGATTTACTAAAAAGGGGTACCTTGCTTGGTCTTTTATTTATTATTTATGAAAAAAAAAAAAATAAGGATTCTTAGATCTTGCTCCCTGTCCCACTTTTCTGTAAAAAGTGGGAGATGAATTGATAAATTCATCGGATCCTAGTTCGGGACTGACGGGGCTCGAACCCGCAGCTTCCGCCTTGACAGGGCGGTGCTCTGACCGATTGAACTACAATCCCAGCGAGGTGTATGGCATACATATTCTTATGGTTTCATAAGAACATTCTATTCGTCTCGTCGTGTTGTAACAGAAACAAAAATGATATACTGATATCATATCCACATGGATATGAACTATAGCAATAATTACTAGTAACCGGTGGTTCTTTTTTTTTTTATTGTCAAAAATGACTAATTAAAAAATATGGATAGATCAAAAAAATGGTTGATCTTTATTTTGACGGATAGGGCATTTATATTTCTGGAGGACAAATTAAACTGGTTAGATCGTATTCAATGGAGCGGCGAATTATTGGGCCGAGCTGGATTTGAACCAGCGTAGACATATTGCCAACGAATTTACAGTCCGCCCCCATTAACCGCTCGGGCATCGACCCAGGAAGAATTAATTCTAGGTTTAGTTATAATCCATGATCAACTTCCTTTCGTAGTACCCTAACCCCCAGGGGAAGTCGAATCCCCGCTGCCTCCTTGAAAGAGAGATGTCCTGAACCGCTAGACGATGGGGGCAGATCCGCCCGACCATCAGCATACTATGCTGATAGTATGATAAGTTTTTTGGAATTGTCAATATACAATATAATTATAATATATTATATAACTAGATCATAAAGAGTCTTTTCTACTTTGAAATTTTTAACATTAATATACATAAATCTAGATAACTTTAATTTACAATACAGATTAATATAGATATATATATTATTATGTATTATAATACAATGCATAGCATAGTATTATATAATATATATACAGATTAATGAAACAAAGTTATAGTAGTAGGATTGGGTAGTGCTTGATCCGACAGAAAAAAGGGATAAAAAGAATATTTTATAATATTTAATATAATTATAATATTCAATTTATTTTCTTCATTCAATTTTAACTAATTTCTTCGTTCATCGTTCAGATGAGATATGCCTATAACTATCTCATACTAAACCAAAAAATTCAAAAACGCTAGACATTTTTTTTTTTTTAATGGAATTTGGCTCGGGGTATGAATCCCCCCATCACATGATTGAAGAAAATATCTTAACTCTATGTTGATAATGAGCTCTTATGCATATATGTAGATATGTATATGTCTATTATATTAGATCTATATATATGTAGTAAACTCATAATAAAAACTATTTAATTTTTTAAATTGAATAAACAAGCCCTTTTAACTCAGTGGTAGAGTAACGCCATGGTAAGGCGTAAGTCATCGGTTCAAATCCGATAAAGGGCTTTTTCATTAAACTCAAGTTTTAGTCGTCGTTTTCCATTGTTAATAGTTCTAAAAAAAAAAAAAAAGGTAATCACCATTATAATTAATTCTAATTAGATTATGGGTCGTAGTTATAAAGTTGAAATTTATTCATTTTCATAATTGGGGATAGTCCATTTTGTAGTGACATA